ACAAAGAACAGAGTTCTTTTTGTATCACTCCGATCGCCCCTTTTTTTTGATCGATTTCTTTTTTTTTCCACTTTATTTATTTAATGAGAATAAAAGAAATCTAGTAATTTCATTTGTTTTGTTTAAATTTTTTTACATTTTAAAAAATTTTCTAATAAGATACTTTACTTAGACTTTAGACTTAGGTTTTAGATCTGATATCAATTGAAAAATATTTCATTTGTTGAAACACTTCCAAACAATGAAAATAAAAAAGTTTTCTATTGTACTAAGCTAAAGACAGAAAGGAAGAAAGCAAGTGAATGCGGTAATTCCTCATCTTCAAATCAACCCTTCCTAGGTATTGTCTTAATAAATAAGTAATTTTTTAGTATAAGTAATTTTTTAGTAACGTGTTAATATAATTCTAAGAAGCAAAGGAAAATTCCAAGTTAATAGTTAATAAGAAAAAAGTCTCTAAGGTACTTTTTTATATTTTGAGGATTAAACAAAAGGATTCGCAAATAAAAGTGCTAATGCCACAACCAGTCCGTAAATTGTTAAAGCTTCCATAAAAGCTAGACTAAGCAATAAAGTACCTCGTATTTTACCCTCTGCTTCCGGTTGTCTCGCAATACCTTCTACAGCTTGGCCTGCAGCAGTACCTTGACCAACTCCAGGTCCAATAGAAGCAAGCCCCACGGCCAATCCAGCAGCAATAACGGAAGCGGCAGAAATCAGTGGATTCATGGTAAGTTCCTCACACAAAACAAAAAAGAAGAAATGGTTAATGATACAATCAACCAATCAATTATGACTTTTTTAATTAAGATCCAGCGGTCAAAGTAACTAAAAACTCCAAGTTGAAATAATAATATTAATTACTAAATTAAAAAACGGAATCGTCAGAACTATCTCGTTTTTAGTTTTTAACTATCATAGAGTTTTTGTAAATCCATATGCATACAGTTGTAACTATTGTATTTCTTTGTTTCGAACCATTCTTTCATTTAATTCTTCGTTCTTTACTACACTACACTATTGTTAAGTTTATTTATTTTTTCATTTAAAAAAAAAATTGCTAGAAGAGAAGGACTGATATTGAAATCTATCTAAATGCAGTGTGAGCTGCAATCAATATCAATCAAATTATCAAATTAATTTAATACCAAATTAATCCAATATAAATAAAAATTAATATAATAAAATATATATATTAATATGTAATAGTAATAAAAAAGTTAATATGTAATACATATTATGTAATAAAAAAGTACCAATAGATATTAATAATTAATATCTTAACTTAAATTAAAAATTAAAAATTTATTTATTAATTATTTATTTATAATTATAATAAATTATATTATTTGTAATTTGTATTGTATATTATACATATTATCAAATAAGAATAAATAAAATAATAACAAAAATTTTTAATATAAAAATATAAGAATTAAGGAATTAAGAATAATAAATAATATATAAATAAATAAATATATAATATATAAATAAGAAATATATAATAAGAAATATATAATAAGAAATATATAATGAAATATATAATGAATTGAATCTAATTTCAATTTGAATTACACCGGATAATAAATATATATATTTATTATATGTTGTATATTGTTCATTTCATATATAACATAACAAATATGAATAATGAGGATCCAGATTATGATTATAGGATTGGTTGTAATTAGGAAAAATAGAAATTCTAGCCTTACAATACTATAATAAATAAATGAATAAAATAAACAATACTAAAAAAAAAATAAATATTATATAGTTATGTAATATAGCGATATTATGGATAGACTTATCTCATATAACTAAAGAATATTTAATGTGATTCTAATATCACATATCCATTCTTTTCTTCCATAATGTAAACCATCCTAATTTTTTTTAATTGATTCTGGAATAGAATAATTCCTAGAAAAATAGACGGGGGTTTAGAGCCTATAGACATTATTACATATATTATACTCTAACTATAACCTCCCCAGCCCTTCTTTTTTTTAGAATTATGTTGGAATATTGTCTATCTTTTCTCCTACAATTCTAGATGATGGAATCATACACTATTATCTTACTCATCCAATTGGATTATCATGAATCATGTGGGATTGCTTAATGATAGAATAAAAAAAAAAAAGACTATTCGAAAAGCTAGTTAATGATGACCTTCCATGGATTCACCTATATAAGCCGCGGCTAAGGTTGCAAAAATAAGAGCTTGAATACCACTTGTAAATAATCCAAGAAACATGACAGGTATAGGAACTACTGAAGGGACTAAAGAAACAAGAACAACAACTACTAATTCATCAGCTAATATATTTCCGAAAAGTCGAAAACTAAGAGATAAAGGTTTTGTGAAATCTTCTAGGATGTTAATTGGTAAAAGGATGGGGGTTGGTTGAATGTATTTCCCAAAATAACCCAATCCTTTTTTGCTAAGACCCGCATAAAAATATGCGACGGACGTGAGTAAAGCTAAAGCAACAGTAGTATTTATATCATTCGTGGGTGCAGCTAATTCTCCATGAGGTAACTGTATAATTTTCCAAGGTAAAAGAGCACCTGACCAGTTAGAAACAAAAATAAAGAGGAACATAGTTCCAATAAAGGGAACCCAAGGGCCATATTCTTCTCCAATCTGGGTTTTGCTTAAGTCTCGAATAAATTCAAGGATATATTCAAAGAAATTCTGACCGTTGGTCGGAATGGTTTGTGGATTCCGAACAGCTATAATGACTGAACCTAATAAGATAGCAATTACTACCCAAGAAGTGATAAGTACTTGGGCATGGATTTGTAAACCTCCTATTTGCCAATATAAATGTTGGCCTACCTCTACACCCGATATATCGTATAACCCTTTGAGTGTTTTAATGGAACATGGTATAACATTCATATTGTCCTCTAGCAGAAATTTAACTTCAAAAAAGAAATTATTTTGATTCAACCATCTCTATCTCTTTTTCAACTCACCAATATGAATCAAAAATTGTATTCATTAATTGTATATAATTGTATATTTAAAATATCAAGAATTTACATAGGATACCAAGAAATCACGTAATATAATAACATATTATCAATATACTCGCACTTACCCTTTTTGCTTTTTTTTATTCAATTTATTCAAGAATAGTAACCAAATCCAAAAAATCCCCCCAAAATTAACTTAATCATAATCAAGGATTTCTTATATAGCTAGAGCGGCCCTCACAAATTGCGGATACTAATTTGTTAAGAACCAATCGTATTGAAGCTATAGCATCATCGTTGGATGGAATCGAAATATCTGCGAGATCCGGGTCACAATTTGTATCGATTAAACAAATCGTCGGAATACCCAAAATTACACACTCTCGAAGAGCCATATATTCTTCTTGCTGATCAACGATGATCACAATATCAGGCAACCTCGTCATATATTTGATACCGCCGAGATATGTTTGCAAGGTAAATAATTTTCTCTTCAATATTGCCGCATCTCTTTTGGGAAGACGGTTGAGTTTACTCATCTTTTGTTCTGCTCTTAAATCCCTGATCTTTTGAAGTCTCGTTTCCGTAGTAGACCAATTCGTTAACATACCACCAAGCCATTTTTTATTAACATAATGACACCGGGCTCTTATTGCAGCCGATGCTACTGAATCTGCTGCTTTATTTTTGGTACCAACAATTAAGAAGGTTCTTCCCCTACTTGCCGCATCAAAAACTAAATCAGAGGCTTCTGATAAAAAACGAGCAGTTCCAGTGAGATTTGTAATATGAATACCTTTACGCTTTGCAGAGATGTAAGGGGCCATTCTAGGATTCCATTTCTTAGTACCATGACCAAAATGAACTCCGGCCTCCATCATCTCTTCTAAATTAATGTTCCAATATCTTCTTGTCATTTTTCCCACACTTCCTTTTTTTTTTTTTACTTTAACAAAGAGACGAGGTACTTTGAAATAAGTAATTGTTCCGATGGAACCTTCTGCCGGGAATTGACCTTTAATACACAGTACAAACCATTAATGTCTTTTAATTACTTATTTTTTTATCAATATTCGAACAAGAACAAGATAGTTAAGTTAAAAGAAAAGCCAGACCAGATAATTAAAAACAGATAATTAAAAACAGATAATTAAAAGATAGTTAAAGATAGTTAAAGTAAAAGAATCCGCTCTTAGGAATCATGAAATCGCGTAAATGATTGTTCTAATGTCTCATGGAAATTGTTTGGTACATAAGAACAAAATAATTCTCTATGGTGTAACAAAAGATCTTTTATTTCCAAGTCAAATAGATTCTTTCTTTTGATTTCCAAATAAAAGTTTTTTTCCTTACTTGAATGGTGCACTAATTTTTTGAATCCTGTACCAACAGGTATAATTCCACCTAGAACAACATTCTCTTTCAGGCCTTTCAACCAATCAATACGACCTCGTAGAGCAGCTTTTGCTAAAACTCGAGCGGTTTCTTGAAAACTTGCTTCGGATATGAAACTTTGAGTATTCAAAGATGTCCTTGTTATTCCCAATAGGATTGCGCGATAAGAGATCGCTTCGTCCAAAGCGCGCCCCACTCGTTCCGCTCGCAACAATCCAATTAATTCCCCAGGTGAAAAAACATTAGACATTCCATCTTCTGAAACCAACACTTTTGATGTTACTTGACGTACAATAATCTCTATATGTTTATTATGGATCTGTACCCCCTGAGATCGATAAACCCTTTGGATTTTATTAACCAAAGAGATACGACTTTGAGCTATGGTTAGCTCGGCTTGAATCAAGAATCCCCAGGGGATTCCAAAAATTTTTGGTATACCTTTGTTCCAACCTTCAACTCTCCTTTCAAGGTTCATTGATATTGAATCAATCGAACGTACTTCTAAGATTTGTTCCACTTTTGGAAGACCTTGTGTTATGTCACCAGATCTTGATTTTTCATATATAAATGTAACTAATGTATCTCCTTCGTAAAATATTTTACCATAATGGCCATGAATAGTTGCTCCTGGAGTGGCTAAATAGGACTTAGCGGATCTTATAATTAAAGCGTCAACATCAACAATTATAATTTGCCCAGATTTTTTTATGTACGGTTTGTATTTGAATAGACATATATTTTCACAAAAAAATTGTCCAAGGCTAATTATTGTAGATGTCTCTTCCCAATAATCGTGATGGATAAAATGCCAATTCAAATGGAATGGATTCAAAATGATGTTACTGCATGGATCGGGATTATAAACCCTCCTATTTTCATCTATTAAACAGTATTTAAGTACTTGGAAAGTCTGTTGAAAATTACCAAGTAGCAAATATTTCTTTAACAAAATCTGATTATAAGTTATTAAATGGTAAAATGAATATAAATTTACCATTTTAGGAACAATAGTCCCCAAAGGACACAACAAATCTTTAATTGGGATTATGGGATCCAATTCTTTTATCATGTTATATTTCGAACCATTGAATGGACCAATTCGAGAACAATTGGATGATGACAAAATTATCAAAAATTGGCATTCCTTATTTCGATTCAACAATGTACCAATAGTACCTTGATGTTGTGTAAGTAATTGAATACTAACCTTGCAGTAAAAAGGATTTATATTTGTACGATCTAATCCATTATCGGAAATCAATCCTGAACTTGCCCTATCATATCTTTTTCCGATATACGAAATGCTGGACTTTACTAACTCAATTCTCATGAAATTTCGAATCAGATCATTTCCCTTTACCTCAATAAAGGAAGCACGAATCTCTTTCGGAGAACCATTTTGTTCTGGATCCCAATTCAATATTAAACAAGTGCGAACTAATTGAATACTTGTGTGAAAAATTCCTCGAATTGACTTGCCATTTCCATAAAGGATATAATTGACAACTCTAAGTTGGACATTATCCTTTTCCCGCAAGAGATCTTGAGGAAAAAGTGTTGCTAAATTTATGCCATCAGTTATTTCATATGTGACTACGGGTCGAACCGAAACAAAATACTTTTTCTTCGTGGGTGTGATCCGTTGGACATAGATCCAATTTTTCAATTTTTTTGATTCCTTAGAATTTTTTTTTTTTGTTTTCGGTGGTATAAAAATGCCGCTGTGCCTAGATATCTTATCTGCCTCTCCAGGAAAATAAATATCTCCGGAAAATATTTTTAGTTCAATATTTTTTTTTTTTCTCTCCAGGCGGACTAATCCGCCTGCTCGACTTCTTGTATTTAAAGCGAGTTGTGTATCTACTCCAATGATACTATTGTTCTGGACCATTATCAATGAAGATTCAGGTAAAATATGCACTTCCTCGAGAATAAAAAAAAAACGATCTACTTTCATTTGGTATTTCGGAATAAATTCTTTTGATCCTCTATACTCAATCAAATCCTCTTTTTTGATAATTGAATTGACCTCTACGGTCCCATATTTAGTAATTCCCGAATTATTTCTTCTGTATCGTGGATCATCAAAAAAAGCAAGAATACTATTTCTACGTAAAATACCCTGTTTTGGTATTTCGATTGAAATACCAAAACAGGGTATTAGTTCATTCTCTCGTTTTTGATCATATTGTAATGGGATGATGAATCTATTTCTTCGCTTTTTCGCCAAGAAATAAGAATTCCCTTGGATAATAGAAGGATATATAATATTCCAATGACCATTAGATATGGTTTGATCAGGTCTTGTTGAATAGTCAAGAATTTTCTTATCTTTTTTATCAGAAGTATCTAACAATTTATATCTTACTCGACCGTTAGTCATTGATAGATCAGAGATATATCTTTCTTCGACAGAAAAAGCATGAGGATTCATTTGATCTTGATCCTTGTGGAGCGAAAAAGACACTATACTAGATCTGCACGAACCTCCTGCTAATATCCATAAATGACTTGTTTTTAATAATAGATGAACATTACCATATGTATATTCAGGTGCATGGTGTACATCAGTACTCCAATGCATTTCTCCCTCTGATTCAGAATAAATATGTTTTCGTACCTTCTCTTTAAAATAAAAAGTGGACGTTCCAGCACGAATTTCAGCAATTACTTGTTCTGATTCTACATATTGATTATTTTGAACTAAAATCAAACTCTTTAGTGGAATATTTACATTATGTAGAATATCCCGACTCTCAATAGTTACATACAAGTCCATAGAACATAGAAAAGCGGGATGCCCATGACGGGTACGTGTGGGATGAACCAAATTCTCATTCAATTTTATTTTTCCATTAGAAGGAGCTCGTACATACTCGGCAGTACCACCTGTGAATACTCCACCGGTATGAAAAGTTCTTAATGTTAGTTGAGTCCCTGGTTCCCCAATTGATTGACCTGCAATAATACCTACAGCTTCTCCCAATTCGACCAGGTCACCATGAGTAGGACTCCGACCATAACATAATTGGCAGATCCAAGATGTACTCCTGCAAGTAAAGGGGGTTCTAATATATATTGGTTGTGCTCGAAAGGTTATGAATCGATTTATAAGTC